GGTTGTTCTGTAACATGGGCACACCATAGTATTGTTGCAGGATATAAAAAGCAAGCAACTTTTTCTTTAATAGTTACTATTACACTAGCAGCTGTTTTTACAGGGTTCCAAGGATTTGAGTACAGTGTAGCTAATTTTAGATTGACAGATGGTGTCTACGGGTCAACATTTTATATGGCAACTGGATTTCACGGATTTCATGTTTTTATAGGTACGGTTTTTCTTATTATTTGTCTAGCTAGATTACTAAAATCACATTTAACTCAGCAACACCATTTTGGTTTTGAAGCGGCAGCTTGATATTGACATTTCGTAGATGTTGTATGACTTTTCTTGTTTATATCCATTTACTGATGAGGCGGTCTTTAAATTAAAATAAATTAAATTCTATAATGAAACTTTTAAACTTACCTACTATACAATTTACTTTTTGGCACATTTTAGCTTTTTTAATCATAATTTGTTATCATAATATCTACATCTTTACAGAGGAAAGTATACTACTTTTTTGTTTTATAGCATGAGTAAATATTACATGAAATTACGTGGCCCCTCAGATTAATGAATCATTAGCAGACAGAGCACGTAGAATTCAATCAAATCTGCAACAAGTATCCCAAGATAATACAACAACATGAAAAAATTACCGTCAGGGCTATTCCTTTAAAATGTTGCACGCGAGCCTTTTAAATAAACTAACTCCATATTTAACACATTTAATAAAAGATGTGCTGCTATTAGAATCAAAAAGCAAAGCTTTCCAATCTATCATTCCTTATTTAAAAAGACTAAATATGGTTAAAGAGTTAGAAGCCAGATTAACAAAAGTTTCTTACACTACAGTCTGTCAACGCATTCAAGATACAACAGCTGTTCGTGAGTTTTACGCGAATCAACTAAAAATAAAATTTTTCCACTCTGAAGTAAAATTAGATGTGCTGGAGCGCATAAAAAAACTGGGAGAATACGCTTAAAAACTTATAAGTCTATAGCTCAATGGTTAGAGCATACGCTTGATAAGCGTAAGGTTGATTGTTCGAATCAATTTAGACTTAACTTTTTAGCTCTATTCTAAAATCCGCAAAATATGTACAATGTAAACAAAACTTTTTTTTCAGCCAGCCCTCTAGAGCAGTTTGAGATTATACCACTAATTCCTCTAGAGTTATTCGGACTTAACATTTCTTTAACGAACTCCTCTATTTTTTTAATACTGTCTGTATCTGTATCTCTCTTTTGATCAAGCTTAGTTATATTTAGAAACAAGTTAGTACCAGGAAATTGACAATCATTAAAAGAGATGTTTTATGAGACAACTTTGACCTTAGTAAAAGATAACTTAGGAGTAAAAGGGTATCCCTATTTTCCGTTCATTTTTACAATTTTTACAATAATTTTGTATTGCAATCTTATAGGGATGGTACCCTACAGTTTCACTGTAACGAGTCATATAGCTTTTACTTTTGGTTTAGCGTTATCTATTTACATTGGGATAAATATTATTGGTTTCAGAACCCAAGGTATAAAATTTTTTACTATATTCTTACCAAAAGGGGTACCTCTAATGATTGTACCTTTGGTTGTAGCCATAGAATTTGTTTCGTATATAGTAAAAGTTTTTACTATCTCGATAAGATTATTTGCGAATATGACATCAGGGCACACACTATTAAAAATTATCGCCGGATTTGTCTGAACAATGATTTCTATAGGGGGAATATTTTTGTATTTACAAGTAATCCCATTAGTTTTATTGTTAGCCTTAGTTGGTTTAGAAATTGGTATTGCTTTATTACAGGCATACGTTTTCACGTTACTTACTTGCATTTACTTAAACGATGTTTTAGAAATGCATTAAAAAAAACATTATGCCACAATTAGATCGTGTTGTTATTTTTACCCAGATCTTCTGACTGTTTTCTGTATTTTTAATAGCTTACATAAGTTATACACATTTTGTTTTGAGCAGTTTGCTAAAAATTTTTTTAGTCCGTTGATGGAAATTGAGAAAAGATATTACCCAAATTGCATTAAAATTACGTTTAACAAAATTTTTGGTTAACTCAAATATACAATTGTTACGCAAAATTTATTTTGTAGTAAAAAACGTTTTGTTATCTTTAGCAAAGAGTCTATCGGAAAACCATTTATCAAAATCTAAACTATATTTAAGTGATCTAAATTCTTTAGTTCTTAAAGTTAGTGTAGAAACCTCTTTATATACCAGCAAAAGTATCACTAAATCTGGAACGTACTCTCATTGAACACAGTAAAAATATATCATGTACTTATTAATAGTAGTTATCCCTTTAGTAGGAACACTTATAACGGGCTTATGTGGTAGATGGCTTGGACGCAAAGGTTCAAACTTTTTTTCCACAGCTTGCGTAGTCTTTTGTTTTTTTCTAGCTTTAATTGCTTTTTTTGAAGTAGGTATCTGTGGAGCCCCTTGTTATTTATCTYTAAGTCCCTGAATTAGTTCAGGGGCTTTAAACGTATCCTGAGGCTTCATGTTTGATAGTCTAACAACGACTATGTTAGTAGTTATTACTTCAATTTCCAGTTTAGTACATCTATATTCAATACAGTATATGGAATACGACCCTCACTGCCCCCGCTTTATGTCTTTTTTAGAGATTTTTACCTTCTTTATGATTATGTTAGTAACAGCGGACAACTTTGTACAAATGTTTTTGGGATGAGAGGGAGTAGGGTTAGCATCGTATTTATTAATTAATTTTTGGTATACTAGGTTATGTGCAAATCAAGCAGCGGTCAAAGCGCTTCTCGTAAATAGAGTGGGAGACTTCGGTTTAAGTTTAGGAATATTTACAATTTTTTATCTTTTTGGTTCTGTTGATTATGAAGTAGTATTTTCTTCTGCTAGTCTTTACTCTGCGTGTGCTATTTATATTTTTGGTATACCTATAAACTTATTGACCTTGATTGGTACTTTTCTTTTAATTGGCGCAGTAGGTAAATCAGCTCAATTAGGATTACATACGTGATTACCAGATGCAATGGAGGGACCTACACCTGTATCAGCTCTTATTCATGCAGCAACAATGGTAACAGCTGGAGTTTTTTTACTCGTGAGATGTTCTCCACTTATTGAATTAGCTCCCAATGTGTTGTTTTTAACCACTCTTTTAGGGTCAAGCACAGCTTTCTTTGCTTCCATTGTGGGAGTTTTTCAAAATGATATAAAACGCGTAATTGCATACTCAACATGTAGTCAATTGGGTTATATGGTGTTTGTCTGCGGTTTATCTTATTACAATGTAGGTATGTTTCATTTAGTGAATCATGCCTTTTTTAAAGCATTACTCTTTTTGAGCGCGGGTTCCGTAATTCATGCTCTTTCCAATGAACAAGATATGCGGCGCATGGGATCATTAATAACTAGTTTGCCTATCACTTATTCAGCGATGTTAATAGGATCTTTATCTTTAGCAGGGTTTCCTTTTTTAACGGGATTTTATTCTAAGGACTTAATAATAGAAATAACACAAATAAGTTACTACAGTAACATTTATACCACCTTTGGTATTTTTGCTTGTTGATTCGCTAATATCTCCGTTTTTTTTACTGCTTTTTATACTTTTAGGGTCCTCTTTCTAACATTTATTAAGAATAGTAATAGTTATAGAGAACCTTTAAATTCAATTCACGAACCATCAACACTGATTTTAATCCCTTTAATATTTTTAGCAGGGGCTAGCATTTTTGTTGGATTTGTTACTAAAGACTTATTTGTAGGAGTTGGAAGTAATTTTTGGGGAAATGCTATAAGCATTCTACCTGCGTCTTGTAACTTTTTAGAAGTAGAATTTATGGGGGTTTTAACAAAATGACTTCCATTTATCTTGAGTTCTTTTGGAGCTCTCTCCGCTTATGCAATAAGTATAGGATCCTTTAAGAATCATGTAGATTTTGCGTATAATCACTGATTTAGAAAACTCGCTTTCACTTTAAATAAAAAGTTGTATTGAGACAAACTATATAATGCCTTCGTTGTATCTCCTTTGATGCAATTTGGATACAATATCTCATTTAAAAATATTGATCGAGGATTCGTTGAGTTAATAGGACCGTATGGTACTTCTAAAACAATAAATGAGTGATCTTCAAAGATTATTAAAATTCAAACTGGACAAATAACTCATTATACTCTCTTTATAATTTTTGGTTTATGTACACTTTTATTTCTTTTACCTTTTTGGGCGTTTTTAAATGCGTTGATTGATATTAGACTAATAGCTTTCTGCTTTTTTGCTCTCTTTTCCGCATGGCCTAGCAAAGCATTTCTTACATAACTACTACTAATCTAAACATATGCAATTAAATAATTTACTTTTGTGAACATCTGTTATCCCTATATGTGGTGTCATGTTACTTGTGCTTATTCCAGGATTCTATTTTAATTTAATAAGAAACATAGCTTTTGGAGTGGCACAGTTAACATTTATATCTTCTATTTTACTGTGACTATGTTTTGAATCGACGACATCCCTGTTTCAATTTGTATATACGATAAACTGATTTCCATCGTATAATATTTATTATACAATAGGAATAGACGGCATTTCTTTATTTTTTATAATTTTAACAACATGATTAATTACATCTTGTATTCTAATTAGCTGAAATATGCCTAACAACCAAATAAAAGAATACTTAATTTGTTTTCTTATGTTAGAAGCAATTTTAATTCAGGTTTTTTGTGTATTAGATATATTATTTTTTTATATCTTTTTTGAAAGCGTACTCATACCCATGTTCTTAATCATCGGAGTTTGAGGATCGCGCCAAAGAAAAATTCGGGCAGCATATCAGTTTTTTATTTATACTTTAGCGGGTTCGTTGCTAATGCTTTTAGCCATTTTGGTAATTTATTTTCAGCAAGGAACAACGGATATACAAGTTCTATGAAATGTAAATTTTGATATAAGGACACAAATTTTACTTTGACTGGCATTTTTTGCAAGTTTAGCCGTTAAAATTCCAATGGTACCTTTTCACATTTGACTACCTGAAGCGCATGCAGAAGCGCCAACAGCAGGCTCGGTAATTTTAGCAGGAGTGCTTTTAAAAATGGGCGGATACGGGTTTTTAAGATTTTCATTGCCTATGTTTCCGGAAGCTTCTATTTATTTTGCTCCTGTAATTTATTTATTGAGTATTATAGCGGCTATTTACGCTTCACTAACCACAATTAGGCAAGTAGATTTGAAAAAAATTATTGCATACTCTTCAGTTTCACACATGGGATTTGTTACTTTGGGTCTTTTTTCTTTTAATATACAAGGAATAGAAGGAAGTATTATTTTAATGTTGAGTCATGGACTTGTATCAAGCGCTCTTTTTCTATGCGTAGGTATTTTATATGATAGACATAAAACACGTATCCTAAAATATTACGGAGGACTAGTTCAGGTAATGCCTATTTTTAGTATATTACTTCTATTCTTTATATTCTCAAATATAGGATTCCCTGGTACTAGTAGTTTTGTGGGGGAGCTTTTAGTTTTAATGGGCCTTTTTCAGTTTAGTCCCATGGTCACTTTCTTGAGTGCTTTCAGTATGATTTTAGGAGCAGGTTATTCAGTTTGATTATTTAATAGGCTATGCTTCGGGAATCTAAAATTGCAGTATTTCAAAAATTTTCAAGATGTTTCCAGAAGAGAGTTTTTTATTCTTCTACCTTTAAGTGTGTCTGTCTTATGAATGGGTGTTTACCCAGAAGTATTCTTAAATGAAATTCACTGTTCCAGTTACAATTTAATCTCTTATTTTAAGTAGATAATTTATATTATGAAATTTATTCAAACTTTTCTTTTCGCAATTTTAACACAAAAACTACACTACTTTTGACTTCCCCGCTTTTTTGGTTTACTATTTATGCCTGGATTTATTTTTGATATCGAAATTTTGCTACTGTTTCAGGCACTTATTCTTTTACATGCCAGTTTGGGTTTGGAAGCTATCCTAGAAGATTATTTGCATGTCGAAGTAATAAAATATCAATATTTGTCTTTAGTCAAATTATTTTCGATATTATTAATTAACCTAAATATATTATATTTACTATAAAAAAATAACCTCATGCTTTTTATCTCTTTTTATGACTTCTACGCATTGATAACTGAAATTTATCTTTTAAGTTCAACTTGTGTTTTGTTAATTTATGGCGTAATTTTAAACACCTCTTTTAAACGAGGTTTCCCAGTTCTTGACCAAAACATTGGAGGACTTTCAGCACAAATACTAATCTTTAGTCTATGGCTAAATTTGTGCTCTAAGACACCGCATCTAGTTAGTTGAAATGGCCTTTTATGCCATGATTTTTTATCTTTCGGTATGAAAAGTGCCCTTTTAGGGGTGGCCTTACTTTGAACTTTTACAGTTTTTTCTTACAATAGAATTGAAAAAATCAACTTTTACGAATACTGAATAGTATCCATGTTAGCTATTGTGGCCATGCTTTTTATAAGTGATTCATTTGATTTCTTAGTTATGTATCTTTCAATAGAATTTCAAAGTATTGCTTTTTATATCTTAGCTAGTTTTAAACGAACTTCAGAATTTTCTACGGAAGCCGGTTTAAAATATTTCGTTCTAGGGGCTTTTTCTTCAGCGATCTTGCTTTTAGGGATATCTTTATTATATGGAACAACGGGTTTGACTAATTTTGGTGATTTATCAAATTTTTTTCTAGGAATTACCTCCACAAATACTTTCTTCTTAAATACTGCAATATTTAGTGTTGTTCTAATAGAAGTGGCATTACTTTTTAAAATTAGTGCAGCACCTTTTCATATGTGATCCCCTGATGTTTATGAAGGAGCTCCCACCAATGTTACTGCTTTCTTTGGAATACTTCCAAAGTTAGTTCTCATAAGTGTAATATTGCGCTTGCTTTTCTTTTGTCTTTCAGATATTACAGAAATTATAAATTTGACATTAGTCATTTGTGCCTTTTTATCTATGATAGTGGGTACGTTTGGTGCTTTATCTCAAACAAAATGAAAACGCTTTGTTGCTTATAGCACTATAAGTCATGTAGGATTTATTTTAGCAGGTTTTTCTACACAGGAATTCACGGGAGCTTTTGGAGCTTTATTTTATATTGTAATATATACTTTAACTGCGTTAGCTACTTTTTCTATTGTGCTTTCGTTCAGAAGTATGTCCTATCCTGCTACTTATCAGTTACGTTACTTAAATGATGCCATTAGTCTTATAAAAATTAATCCCATGTTGTCAATTAATTTGGTCATTATTTTATTTTCGATGGCAGGGATTCCTCCTCTGCCCGGATTTTTTGCAAAAGCGTTTATTCTTTTAGCGCTTTTACAAGAGAAATTAACAGGACTTGCTATAGCGGCTGTAATTTTAAGCTGTATCTCTTGTTTTTATTATATTCGTCTAATTCAAACCATGTATTTTGTTAATTTTAAAACTATAACTGTCTTTTACCCTATTGAAAAAGAAAAATCTATTATTCTCAGCATAAGTATACTGTCGCTTATATTGGTTTTTATTAAGATAGATTTACTTTCTAACTTTGTACAGTGCATGCTTTTTTTATAAAATCTACCTAAAAAAATGTTTTATCACATTATAATTAATACTATCAAAGTTATTACTATAGTTATACCTCTTTTAATTGCTGTCGCTTACATGACATTAGCAGAGCGCAAAGTAATGGCCGCTATGCAGAGAAGAAAAGGTCCCAACGTAGTAGGCATCTTTGGCCTTCTACAACCATTAGCGGATGGTTTAAAATTATTTTCAAAAGAAACTGTATTACCATCTAGTGCTAACATATTCATCTTTTTAGCTGCTCCGGTACTCACGTTTCTTTTAGCTTTATTAGCTTGATGTGTGTTACCTTTAGATGAGGGTAAAGTTTTTTCAGATTTAAACGTAGGAGTTCTTTATATTTTAGCCATCTCTTCTTTAGGAGTTTACGGAATTATTACCGCTGGTTGATCAAGTAATTCAAAGTACGCTTTTTTAGGTGCCTTACGCTCTGCGGCTCAAATGGTATCCTATGAAGTGTCAATAGGTCTTATCTTGATTAATATATTACTATGTGCGGGTACTCTAAATCTAACACAAATAGTTTTGGCCCAACAGAGTATATGATATATAATTCCATTGTTCCCTATATTTATTATGTTTTATATTTCAATATTAGCCGAGACCAACAGGGCTCCTTTTGATTTGCCAGAAGCGGAAGCGGAACTTGTTGCAGGTTACAATGTAGAGTATTCTGCTATGGGATTCGCTCTGTTTTTTTTGGGGGAATATGCTAACATGATACTTATGTGTAGTTTAACAACTATCTTTTTCTTTGGTGGCTGACTACCCCTGTTTAACATAATTCCTCTATATTGAATTCCCCCGGTTATTTGGTTTGGTTTTAAGACAACATTACTTTTATTTGGATTTATTTGGGTAAGGGCAGCTTTTCCTCGTTATAGATATGATCAATTAATGCGTTTGGGTTGAAAAATATTTTTACCTTTGTCTTTAGGCTGAGTTCTATTAATATCTGGAGTACTATTTTCTTTTAATTGATTACCATAAAAAATGAATATTATATACAATGAATATGCCGCTATTTTAACATTTTTTGCAATAGCTTTCTTGATATCTATGATAATACTTCTCCTTTCTTATATCTTAAATCCACAACAAGAAGATCAAGAGAAAGTAAGTGCTTATGAATGTGGTTTCAATCCTTTTGATGACGCCAGAGCAACATTTGATGTTCGATTTTACTTAGTTGCAATACTTTTTTTAATTTTTGATCTGGAGATAAGTTTTCTATTTCCTTGATCTTTAGTACTAGGTCAGTTACCTCCTTTTGGATTTTGATCTATGATTATTTTTTTAACCATTTTAACTTTAGGTTTTGTATATGAGTGAAAAAAAGGAGCCTTAGAATGAGAGTAAAATCTAACTAATTTACTAGAGATTTATAACTTTAATAAAAAATATTTAAGATGAACGTAACTTTACAAAGTGCAAAAATGATAGGAGCTGGTTTAGCTACTATAGGATTAACAGGTGTAGGAGCTGGTGTAGGAATTGTTTTCGGGGCTTTAGTAATTGCATATTCACGTAATCCATCTCTAAAAAATGAGTTATTTGGTTATACCATTTTAGGATTTGCTCTAACGGAAGCAATTGCTTTATTTGCTTTAATGATGGCCTTTTTAATTTTATTTACTTAGTTTACTTTAAACAATGGGTGCTTTTATTTAGCACCCATTAAAAATTATACTATGACAAGTACAACTCTTTTCTGAATCTTTTCAATTATTTCTTTATTATCTGCTTGTATGGTAGTAAGTTTATCCAATGCTGTGTATTCAGTATTATTTTTAATAATAGTATTTTGTAATACTGCGAGTATCTTATTACTCTTAGGAGTTGAATTTTTATCCTTTTTATTTCTTATTGTTTATGTAGGAGCTATAGCAGTATTATTTTTATTTGTAGTCATGATGCTAAATGTCAAAACTGATGGAGTAAAAATTAATTATAGTACTATTTTGCTACTAGGATTTTTAATTAGCTTAATTTTGATTTTTCAATTTGTAACCGCTATAGGAACATATTTTGGCCCCTACTCAAATATTGGAATAAATTTAATTAGTGCGAAATCTCCTATTATTGTTTCTTGAATTCAAGAAAATAATCTCCCTTCAAATATTGAAAGTATTGGGTTGATTCTTTACACTTCTTATAGTTTAGTATTTATTTTATGCGCCTTCATTTTACTTTTAGCTATGATAGGTTCTATTGTTTTGACAATGAATCAGCGTAGTGGGGTTAAAAAACAACAAATTACCTTACAACTACATAGAAACCAAAACAGAGTAGTACGCTTTCTAGATCTACGAAAAAATTAATAGTACTGCGGATATAGATGAATTGGTACATCAGTAATTTTCCACGTTAAAGGTTATGGGTTCGAGTCCCATTATCCGCTAAAAGAGAGAATAGCTCAATAGGTAGAGCAATAGTTTTCAAAACTAAAGGTTAAAAGTTCAAGTCTTTTTTCTCTTGTAAGTTAGTCAAAATTCCCCTCATATGCCCCATAAATCTGTACATAATGTACAGATTTATGGGGCATATGAGGGGAATTTTTTGAAAAAATAGTAAAAGTAGTCACTCTAAATGTATACAAGGTAGTATTCTTGTTTATATGTTTTTCGAACTCTGAAGCTTTCTTGTATCCACATTAGAGCTTCCTAGTGTAGTCTTGTACATATTATTGTTATAATAAAATATTAAATTATACGTGTCTCAATATCATTAGCTGAGTTTTATCAAATCTATTTTATTAAAATAGATTCGAGCTCTCATGTTATAATAAAATATTAAATTATACGTGTCTCAATACTATTAGCTGAGTCTTATCAAATTTATTTTATTAAAATAGATTCGAGCTCTCATAAAAAGTACTTCTTTTGTTACTTTTTTATTACAACTAAAAATATGAAGATTATATTTTTTGTTTTAAATAAAAATTTTAAAGGGGGATTCTGTAACAAATCCCCCACAAACGTGTTTTGCTCGTAAAATACACAAAGTTCTAATGTTTTTGATTTATTACGTGCTTTAAGAACTGAAAGGTGATTCGGGGAATAGAAACAGTTATATATTAAATTTATGTCTTTAATCCCATACAATCAAAAATAAATTTTAAACCTTAGAAAGTTTTCTATTTAAAATTTATTGTACACGTAAGGTCTGCCCCGCGAGGGAAGAGGTAAATCGAAGCCAAGAAAAGTATAAGAAAAGATCCAATTGTATAAGATAAAAACATAAAAAGTAGTAGATAGCGTGCTATCTTTCAGTGCACAATAACGAAATAAGTTGCTAATACAAACAGTAAAGGTTCCTGCCATCAAGGTGGACTGCATGGCAATGCGATGCATAGCTTTTGTAACAATAATTCTTGAGCCATAGCTAGATTTTTTACTTTGGCAATGTCTGGTCTTATTCTTAAATCATATCCTCTTATTCTTAACTTTCTTTCTAGTCCTACAAAAATTTTTAGGTATTTCTCATGTCTATAACCTAAACGTCGCTGTCTCAGATAGTACTCCGTTTTCATATAATCGGTTTCCGTGTCTATTATTTTACGTCAAGCTTTTAAGTCAGACAAGCTGGCATTAAACTGTATCAAAGCTGTATTCAATTTCTTCAATCTTTTTACAGTGAAGTATGCATCCGCAATCTTTCCTTCTGGAGTCCTAGGCGGTTTAACATGTACTTTAGGTTTAGGTTTAGGTTTAGAAGTAAGGAATGGTTGAACAAAGTATGTTAAAGCCATCTGTGCGACTTTATATCCACAGGGCCATAATGCGATAAAACCACTGTAGTCGAGGCATTTTTCAATGATGTATGTAAAATTCATGTTTTTTGTATTGTTTAGAAATTTTTAATGTTCAATGTAAGCTCCATAAGAGTTTAGTATATCTTGTAGTTATATCAGTTGTCTAAAAAAGGGGACTATTTAATAGGAGCATTTAAATCTTAAATTAATTAGAACAGAACCAATTTCAGCCCAAAAGTATTTTAAACAGAGTTTTCGATTTTAAATGTCGAAAGAAAATAAAAGTTCTTTGGTAAAAGATTTAGTGTTATCAGCTGGTTTAACTTTACCTCCAACTGTACGGAGTTGAAAACATAAATTTTTTGAATCAAAATATTTATAGCTTTAGATTGAAGTGTATTTTCCTAGATATATTATATCTTATTACTGATTATATATATTTTTGGCTATTATAGTACGCTAAAAATCTATAATTTTATGTGCTTTGATCCGGAAGATCTAAATTTAATCTACTGTCGAAAATTTAAATTTTTTAAGTGCTTTTTACTTAAATTTGAAGGGCCTCTTTACTAAAATTCCATTGTACTCTCTTTATTTCAAAGGAATCCTTAAATTGGCGTAAAAGGATTCGAACCTTTGAAATCGTGGTATCAAAAACCACTGCCTTGCCGCTTGGCTATACACCAGTAGCGTACTTGAAGATAAAGTGGGATTCGAACCCACGGTGGATTAAACCACGTTAGCTTTCAAAACTAAAGCTTTAAACCACTCAGCCATTTATCCCAAGTAGATATGAGAAAAGTTGAAAATAATGAATTGGTGGTGCGGGAATAGGGTTTGAACCTATATTTTTAGATCATGAGCCTAACGAGTTAACCTTTACTCTATCCCGCGAATATTACTAAGGTAATTTATAATTTAATAAAAAATTTTCTAAGCTACCCAAGGTGGGTAAAATAACCAGAAAATACGCAAAGTAGTAGACACTAGCAATTTGACCTATAATAATGTAAGGATCCTCCACAGGCATTCCTCCTATTCAACCTAAAATTAGACAACATGAAGCTATACTTCAGTAAAGTACACGGTAAATTGGTCTAAATCGAGAACTCCTAATTTCTGTGCTATGAATTCAAGGTAAAAGGGCTAAAACTACAATAGCAAAAATCATACAAATCACTCCACCTAATTTATGAGGTATACTTCTTAAAATAGCATAAAAAGGTAAGAAATATCATTCTGGCACAATGTGCGCTGGTGTCACCATTGGATTGGCCTCAATATAATTATCAGGATGCCCTAGTAAGTTTGGAGAAAAATAAACAAAAAAAGAAAAAAATATTATAAATATAACAATTCCTAATAAGTCTTTTACAATAAAATAAGGATACATAGGAATTTTGTCACCACTAGCATCTATTCCCAGGGGATTTCCAGAACCCTCTTGATGTAATGCAGCTAAGTGGACTAAAGAAATAGCTGCAATTACAAATGGTAATAAGTAATGTAGACTGAAGAATCTATTCAGAGTGGCATTATCCACAGAAAATCCTCCTCAAAGCCAGGCAACTATAGAATCTCCAACTAAAGGTACTGCGGACACTAAATTAGTAATTACAGTTGCACCTCACAGACTCATTTGACCTCATGGTAAAACGTATCCTATAAAAGCCGTTATAATCATCAAAAGTAATATAACCACACCAATTACTCATACAAATTGCCTTGGTGCTGCGTACGATCCATAGTAGAGTCCTCTAAAAATATGAATATAAACAACAATAAAGAACATGGATGCACCATTTGCGTGTGTGTACCTTAATAACCAGCCAAAATTTACGTCACGCATAATATGTTCTACACTAATAAAAGCAAGATCTACATGAGGTGTGTAGTGCATAGCTAAAAAAATCCCTGTCACTATCTGTATTATTAGACACATAGCAGATAAAAAACCAAAATTTCAAGCGTAATGAATATTTATTGGAGTTGGATAATCTATAAGATGATTGTTGACAATATTGAAAAGGGGTTTTTTTATTAAACGCATAAGATTATTTTATAAGTTTTAGCGGGACGAGGAATGGGACTTGAACCCATGGCCTATAAAGTCACAGTTTATCGCTCTACCAAACCGAGCTCTCCTCGTCTCAGAGAAGAATTAAATTCTACGGGGAAAAAGGGACTTGAACCCTCACTCATTGATGTGACAAACCAATATTTTTACCTTTAAACTATTTCCCCTTTTTCTATTCAATACGGATAGAGGGACTTGAACCCTCATGAAAAATATTCATCAAAACCTAAATTTGACATGTCTGCCATTTCCATCATATCCGTCTTGTATTTTTTATTCAGAAGACTAATGGATAAAGAGGGATTCGAACCCACGGTACAAAAATATTATACTATGATTTAGCAAACCATTGCCTTAAGCCACTCAGCCATTTATCCGTAGGGACTATCAAGTTGCCCACTATCGGACTCGAACCGATAACTTAAAAAGAACAGATTTTAAATCTGTCGTGTTTACCTATTTCACCAAATGGGCTTTAGTTATAATTAACGTTATGCTTTATTGAAGCTATAGCTTTTCCTGGATTTAAAGATTTAGGGCAAGTCTTACTACAGTTCATAATAGTATGACATTTAAATAGTTTTGATTTCCCACTTAGTAATTTTAAACGATTTTTTGTATCTGTATCTCTACTATCTGATATTCAACGATAAGCTTGTAGTAAGATTGCAGGGCCTAGATATTTGTCGTGATTTCATCAGTAACTAGGACAACTAGCAGAGCAGCATGCACATAGAATACATTCGTAGATTCCATTTAATTCAGACCTATCTTTTTCAGATTGCAAATACTCCATTTTTGTGGATACTCCAGTTACAAGTCAGGGTTTTATATGCTTATACTGCGCATAAAAATTAGACAAATCTGGAACTAAATCTTTTATAATATACATGTGAGGCAAAGGATATATTGTTATTAGATTACTATTAGTTTTTAGTGGTTGTAGGCAAGCTAAAGTATTAATACCATTTATATTCATAGCACAACTTCCACAAATACCCTCTCTACAAGAGCGCCTAAAAGCTACACTTGAATCTTGTTCGTCTTTTATTTTAATTAATGCATCTAATATCATAGGACCGCAGTTTTTAGAATGTATAGGATGTATACTAAACTTAGCTCCTACCTGAGTCGAGGGAGTTCATCTATATATACGAATAAATTTTAGATTCAATTTATTTGTAGGAGATGTCATTTGAAAAGAAATATTTTTGAGTAATTTCATATTTTTGAGTAATTTATTAATTAAGAACGGGTGGGCCCGTTCTTAAATATAATAATAAAGTATAATGAACATTTCGTATTTGTTTACTTACTTTTACAAGTATTTAATAACAAACCGATCTATCTAATAATCTTTTAGAATGTTCCTGAAAAGGCTAAAAGTTATTTTTGTGCTTTTAAGCTGTCAGCACTTATATAATGTTAACGTGGCTACTCGGCTATGCATGAAACAATACAACCGATGCACTATTGGTTAATATATCTTAATCCTCTCGTACTAAAGATAAACTTTTTTCTTTTCTATTCCCACAACAGATAGGGTTATGGTAAAGAAACTTCTCACGAAATTTCCTCCCACTGCAAAACCGTACGTGAAGGTCACCCTTCATACGGCTCCTCAAAATTATCTATAGAAAGTTAAAACTTCCATTTAGTTTAAAATTGCCTGTATTAGTCAACTGCTTAAGTATTAGCTGTCTTGGAATGTCTAATATCGTGACAATGACCGTGCATAAGTCGTAGGTTTTTAAAATTCGAAGAACCCCCTTGACTCCTTGGCATAATATGATCTATTTCTATTTTATCCGAATCTTTAAAATATAATTTACACATACTACACTGCGGCCCCTTAGTTTTTAATAACCGTTTTAATAATTGACCATACTTATTATTGACAGAAAGCCGTCTGGCTCAATAAGTAACTCTTCCGTCATATGGGCTACTTTCACCGGCTACTTTTGTAGATAGAATAATATTTCGTTGATCGTGACGAGTTAATTTTATGATTCTGCCTTCTTCTTTTAGTCCAAAAACTTTTTCTGCGCTTCCTATAGGTATTCAATATCTGGTGATACCTGAACCTGTTCGTTTGCGTTTTTTAGCTCATTTTCTAAGAAGATAAAACGTACGTACACTACAATAACTAAAAGTTTTTATAGCGCTACATACGGAGAAATACTTAGTTCATCCGCTAATAACTGGTGCTAGTTTACTGATTAAAACTTTTTGAGATAACCCGGTGGACTTCGTAGTAATATTTTTAATATTAGCTAAATGAGATTCTATGGACTTATAGCTAGGTTGACACCTGCTTTTTCATCCGGTCGCAATTCCTTGATTATTCTTTACAGATGTATGCTTACCTACCTTATAGTTGACAAAATTAAAACCTAAGAAATCTACACCTGTAAGTCTAGAATTTTCTAAACTTCCAGTGTACGTTATTTTTGTTTTAGATTCCGACAACTTTAGACCTAAATTTTGTAAAAAGAATTCGATTTTAATTTTTGCTTCGGCCAATTCTTTCTCTTCATTACATAATACTAAAAAATCATCCGCGTATCTAATAAGATATATTCCGCTTTTACGTACTGCATTTTCCATCCCATATAAAGCAATATTTGCTAACAAAGGTGATATAATACCTCCTTGTGGAGTTCCAGCTTCTGGCGTAATTTCTTTTATATTTTCTTTAAAGTTTGTAAGTATGCCTGCTTTTAATCAAGCTCTCAATTGCTCTTTTAGCACAGGAAACGTATTTACTTTTAAAAATAATTTAGAGTGGTCAATGTTGTCGAAACATCCTTTAATATCTGCATCTAATACGTGTTTAGGAAGTTGCTGTAAACATTTCACAATTGCTTGTCTAGCGTCATTAGAACTTCTTCCTGGTCTAAATCCATAACTGTTAGGCTCAAATTTAGCTTCGTATTGAGGTTCTAGTGCAAACTTTACAAGACATTGTTTAGCGCGATCTCTTATGGTAGGTATACCTAAGTGTCTCTCTTTCCCGTTTGGTTTTAAAATTGTTACTCGACGAATTTTATCCGATTTATTATCAATTTGCATATTTTGTACTAATTCCATTCTTGCGTCCGGAGATAAATTACAAATCCCATCTACTCCAGCTGTTCATTTTCCCAAGTTGTCTTGAGTCACTTTTCGGACAGCTAAAAACTTTGAAAGTCATGTTTTATGATTTGTTTCTGTATTAAAAATACAGTTGTCATATCACCTTTTTTACTAAGATCAAAAATCTTACACTGCAATCTATACAATCAAATTTCTTTTATTTTCCAGTTTACTTGTGTTCACTTTGTCATAATTTGTTTGTTTTTGTAATTTTAACAATGTTAAAGATTTTTATTTAGATAAATTTGTCTACACGTCTGCATATCCATAGGCTTTCCCTTTGGCTTTAGCTTCTTGTAGAATCCTGATATTAATGTACTTTAACGCTATAGAAAAACATCCTTGTATAAAAAAGATTAACAAGGTTTACATTAATATTTACTTCGTTCCAATATTACATACATATAGTCAGTAAGCCCCTCTATTCCCTCTAAAACTGGTACTCCTTTCTAACGCGGCCACATTAAATTTTACCTTATGTTTAGAATTCACGCTATTTCGTGTTAACGGGGTGGATTAACTTATAATTATCCCCCGCTATGACATATTTAGGGAATGTTACTTCGGCTATCTTTATGATAGGTTATACTTCTATAACTGCTTTTCTTGACAGATTTACTGATTTATATATTCTCTTCGAGTTAAAATGTTTATAAGTAACATCCACTTAAATTTATGCCCTGCTTATACTCCGTGAATGACTATTTTCACATTGCATAGGGTTCACTGTTTGTAACACAGCTCATTGATCAGCATTAGGAGTAATGCATAGGCCCACTAGATTCGTATGAACTAGCTTCCTACCTGTAATATTAGTTTAATCCCTAAAGTGGAGATTAGCTATTTACGAGAAGTACATCTCTTCTCTTACTAGCAACGAATCGCACGACCGAACTGTCTCACGACGTTCTGAACCCAGCTCACGTATCTTATTATTTGGCGAACAACCATACCCTTGGAACCTATTGCAGCTCCAGGAAAAGATGAGTTATGGTCAAGAAATCCTTCACAGGCTTTCCTGCCACTTCAGAACCGTACGTGAAGATCACCCTTCATACGGCTCCTCTAAAACTATTATTAGGGTTTTTATTCCTATTAGTAAACAATGTTAGATGGTAACACAGAACGTAGTTCGTATTCTAATTCCGTTGCTTTAAAGCATGCATTACTTTTCAAATTTTCAAAGGAATGAAAATCATTATTACCAGTCTAGATTTCTTGCTTTAGTGGTACAGTCCTTTTCTGTAAACCAAAAGTCCCCGAATTGGTTATTGTATACTCGTACACAAGTTCTTCTATATTAATAGTCCTAGTCCACACGTCTGCATATCCGCAGGCTTTCCCTACGGCGTTGGCTTCTTGTGGAATCCTTATACAATGGAGTATTTACACTATAGCAAGCGCCCTGCATTAAGTAGGTCCACCATTGTAGTTATCTCGTTCCAATATTACATACATCTATAAACTAAGCACCTTTGTTCCCACTACAACTGGTTCTCCAACCTAGTGTCGGTCCTAGGTTCAACCTTATGTGCAGCATTCACGATGTTTCGTGTAACCAGGGTGTTAAAACTTATCATTATCCCCTGATGTCCTCGGTTGAGGGAACTTTATATCCGGATGCAGAAAAAAGATTCTTACATATTAATCGACATTAATTGCTTCTCTTGTTAGATTTACTTTATAGATATTCTTTCAAATTCAACAACTGATGAGTAGTTTTGAATTCAATTTATGCCCCGCTTCCTGTTGTTGCACGTAGCTATTCATACAAAAACATAGGGTTCACTGCTTGTAAAGACAGCTCATTGATCAGCATCTGGAGACGATGCGTAGGCCCATTTACTTATAAAATAAACTTCCTACCTGTAATATTAGTTTAGTCTTAAAAGACTAGTTATTCACGGGAAATACATTCTTTCCCTTACTAACAACGATTCGCACGCCGACATCGAGGTATTAATCCATGGTATCAATAAGAACTCTCAACCATGATAAATCTGTTATCCCTAGAGTTTCTTTTTTCCGATAAGCGACAGTATTTCCATGCGTTACTGCCGGATCATTATGACCGACTTTCGTCTCGGCTTGAGTGGTAACTCTTACCGTCAAGCAAATTTTTACCATTACGTTTTTTACTACCAGTGTTTGATAGTTAAAATTCACTTTTGTGCACCTCCGTTACAGTTTAGGAGGTCCTCGTCCCAAGTAAACTACCCTTTTTGCATATTTCCTTCTTAGTAAGTAATTTTTTTCTCTTAGAGTAGTTTTTCAAATTTACGCTATTACGTTTCTACTTTTACTGTACTATGAAAAAAACGATTACGATGCAAAATTATAGTAAAGAATCATAGGGTCTTTCCGTCTTGTTGTAGGGTGTCTGCATTTTCACAGACAATGTAATTTCGCTGAGGCTATATTAGAGACAGTGGGGTAGTCGTGACGCCATTCATGCAGGACGGAATTTACCCGCCAAGGAATTTCGCTACCTGAGGATCCTTATAGTTAAGACCGCCGTTTACTTGAGTTTATAGCATATGCATTAACATATTAATTTCACTTTCAAGCACTGGGCAGGCGTCAAACCTTATACGTCTTCTTTCGAATTTGCAAAGTTTTAAGATTACGATAGGTAGATACTCGCGTATTTTCCCCCGTTTAGAACCGTACGTGAAGATTACCCTTCATACGGCTCATCCATTTTAACGTCAAAGTTTTCTAACGCAGCTCTGTCGCGATGACACGTTTTATGAAGAAGAGTCATATTTTTTAATATATTTTTACCTCCACTCACTACAGGTATGATATGGTGAATTTCTAATTCGTACAATATATCTTCATATTGACTATTTAAGGATTCTTTACATATAGGGCACATACCTTTTTGTCTTTTTGCCAGCTTTAATCGAATATTATTCGTTTGCTGATTAAAACACATATTCAAAGATCTTTTATTAAAATACTCCTCAAACTCACCCAAATAGGGATTAGCGTCAAGTTTTATCATAGTAGTTCTTTTAATAGGAGTGTCGGATATTTGAAACAAATTAATTTTCTTAAATCTTAAAAATTCAGTGCTAGTAGACATTAATCAATCTCTATTATTCACTTTGTGATAAAATTTGGATTTAAGCGCTTTAGCATTAAGCTTTGGATGCTTAATTTTTATCATGCGATGAATGGAATCAAAAAAGTATTTACTTATTCGGGTATAAGCTAACTTTGCAGTACTAGACGAGTAATAATTTGCTCAGCCCCTTAATATTGGATTTAGTTTTGAGAAGAGCATTCACAGAGGAAGTCGCGAATGTTCTTTGACACAAAGTTTTTGTTTTAGCTTTTGCTTTTTGTAAGCTTTCTTTTGTAGGTTTATATAGAAAAATCCCTTTCTTTTCCCTGATTTCTCGAGTAGAATCCGAGAATTCCCTAAAGTGGAAACCTGCAAAATCAAATCCATCTTCAATTTTAGTGATTTTACTTTTTTCCGTATTTGATTCTGAATCTCTTGTTTTTGGAAATTTGTTAACATCTGGAATTGACTTATCTGAAATATCATAGTTCTGGGACACTGTAATGAAATCATCCGCGTGTGTCACAAGAGTTGCTTTGTTATTAGACGCTTTTTTATAGTTTTATCTAAACCATCAAGGCATAAGTTAGCTATAATAGGAGATATTACACCACCCTGTGGAACACCTTCTTCAGTATCTTGATAACTGCCTTCATTCATAACGCCAGTTTTTAATATTTTTGACAATATCTTTTTATCCATAGGAATATTTTCTAATATTCACTCATGGCATATATTATCAAAGAAACCCTTGATATCTCCTTCGAAAATTCATCTAGGGTTGCCTCTCTGTCTACTTAAAAGAAATCAAATATATTGACAGGCATCTTTAGCACTTCGATAAGGTCTATATGCAAAATTGCATCTATCAGACATAATTTCGCTTATAGGTTCAAGAGCCATAGCAAACAAAGTTTGCACAACTCTATCTCTTATAGTGGAAATTCCCAAAGGCCTTTTCTTTTTGCTATTTTTCTTTGGTATAAATACTCTACGTACCGCACTGAATTCATAATTTTTAAGATCTTGAATTTGAATTAATATTTCATCAATACTAACTTTCTTTCCTTTAGAACCTTTTAAAACAATTTTGTCAATTCCGCTGGTCTCACTACTTTTACGTTTGTGAATTTGCTTTATTGCTTTTATTTTAGCTTCTTCTAAATTTACTAATTCATTTTGTAATTTACTTCATAAACGTTTGTTTTTATTCAAATAAGCTATTGCTATTCTCCTTTGTAACTTATAAATTTTCGTCATTATATTAGTTTTTATTATTTTACCGCAATTTTTATTTAAAATAAACTAGCTGGTTTTACATGTAATGCAAATAAAATAAAATTTTTCTTAAAGGACAATACTTTTAAAACAGAACATACATAAGTCAGCAATCTTTCGATTCATGATATAATCATTATTTCACTTATTACTAGCAAACATTCGCTTTTTATGAGATCTTTTACCTACTGAACACTTGGATTGATCGCTCTTTCCTGAGATATTTCTATCAATTCATTAGGCTTACCCTTTTCCTTACACATAACATTAATCTAAACAGGTAACATTCTCTATACCGACAGTATTACGTCTAATCTATAAAATAACAAAAAGATATTTTATACTACTGCTTATTCCTATAGCTGTATAAACCGCTAATGATGATCTTCGGAATTCTGTTTTCTCGATACCTTATAACAAATGTTCACTTACATTTTACCTATTTAGATAAGTCTAGCTTTTCTTAGTTACATCAAGTAAGAAACTACATTGTCAGCAAGGCTTCATACCTCCAGATCACTCTAGACGCATGCTTGCTTAGACTTATATTGATTAGATAATATAGCACTTAGTGCATTTATGTATACGGCTTTAAAGGTCGCACTTTTTGGTAAACAGTCGCTACCCCTGATTCTTGAAACCTAAAAAAGGTACTCCTTTTTGCGAACGTACGGAGTAAATTTGCCGAGTTCCTTAAATATAGTTATCTCATTCGTCTTTATTTTTTCAATAAATTCACCTGTGTCGGTTTTAGGTACGGTCAAGCTACATGTAACTTTTCCTGAAAAGTAGTTTTAATTTTTACCAGTTTAATGGGTAAAAAGTGAGAATTACTTTTTTACACAAACACAAAAAGTATTTGCATACACGTGGATTTTTCCTGTCAAATACAGTTTTCACTTTTTTCTTAAGGGCCGACTAATTCCAGTTACTTAAAATTTACTGGAAACCCTTGAACAATAGACGACCGTGATTTATTTTCAACACGGTTAACGCTACTCATGTCAGCATTAGCACTCCTGATTTTACATATGCAATTTAACATTGACATAACAAACTACAGGACGTTCCGCTACCATCAAGTTACATTTAACTTGATCCGAAGCTTCGATATATAAATTTAAGTCTCTTTGAATTTTAAACGGACAGAATAAATAAAAATAATGAGCTAAAACGCTTTCTCCAATAGATGGCTGCTTCTAAGCCTACCCTGTTTATTCGAATTATTCTCCGTTTTGTCACTAATTTATAATTTTGAGATCTTAGCTATCGATTAGGGTTGTTTCCCTTTTGACAAAGGACCTTATCGCCCAATGACTGTCTGCTGCTTTTAGTAAAATATAGTTTGAAGTTTAAGAAAATTTAGCAAAATCTAAATTTAATAAGTAGCTCTACCCACATTTATAAAAAGCAACGTACTACTTTGATAGTTTTCGCGGAAAACCAGCTATCACCAAGTTTGATTGGACTTTCACCCCTAGTCTCAAGTCATCCCCGTATTTTTCAACAGACGTGGGTTCAGTCCTTCAATACTTTTTAAAGTATCTTCAACTTGCTTGAGACTAGATCACTTGGCTTCGGGTCTAATATGTGTAACTAAAATGGCCTTAATTTATTATTTAAGCTTGCTACACATATTAACTTACTGACTCATTATGCAAAAGGCACTTTGTCGCTGTAAATATCAGCCTCAAATAAATATAAATCAACAAATTCAAATCTTTCCCTCACGGTACTCGTTCACTATCGATCAGAAAAGTGTTTTAGCTTAGAAGATGGTACTCCTATTTTCGTACAAAATTAATTGTATTACTTTATTGTGTTGGTTAGTGCTATATAGGACTATTTAACCTCCTTCGGATTTTTAGCACTTAGCTAAATCGCTTTCACTCACCGTTACTTACAAGTTCTCGTTTGATTTTATTCTATGTTACTAAGATGATTCAATTCACATAGTGGTTTTTTACATATTACACGCGAGTTTTCTAAAAGAGACTCATAGTTTATAGGCATGTGCCTCGCTATGACGTTTCGTCGCGCGACGTCTTTATCTTTTCTATCAAGACCTCCTTTGATGACTTTTTGAATTATTTACATTTAAGAACGGGCTTAAAGTAATTTTACCCTTTTGTAAGAGTCATTAGCTCTATACTAATTGCACTTCGAATTCTATAGTAAATAACTAAGATTGCTAATCCTATAGAGGATTCCGACGCGGCCACGGTTAATATAGCGAGCGCGAACAATTGCCCTATAATATTATCTAAATAAATTGAGAAAAATATGAAATTAAAGCTAATGGCTAAAAACATCATTTCTAGCGACATTATAACAATTATAATGCTTTTTTGATTTAAAGAAATACCTAAAATACCTATCACAAATAAGAGAAAAGCATAATTTTCACAGTACAATTGAGTAATCATTTATATTTTGTTTAACGTTTGGGATAGCAAGTTTTTATTAAATTTTTCCAGCCGCAGGTTCCCCTACGGCTACCTTGTTACGACTTCACTCTAGTCCTTTCGCTACCATGGAAAAAAGACTTTGACGGCTTTTGTCTTCAAGTAGAATAAATTTCCGTAGTGTGACGGGCGGTGTGTACAAAACCTGAGAACATATTCACCGCGACAATGCTGATTCGCGATTACTAGCGATTACGACTTCATACTCTCGAGTTGCAGAGAATAATCCGAATTAAATATCTTTTGTAGATTTCGCTCCAGCTCACGCTTTTGCTTCTTTCTGTAAATATTACTTTGTAGCACATGAAAGTAGCCCAACTTATCAGGGTCATGAGGACTTGACGTCATTTTTTCCTTCCTCAAGGATGTTCCAAGCAGTTTATCATAAATAAATATATGATATAAAAGTTTCGTCCGTTTGCTGGAATTAACCAAACGCCTCACGGCACGGACTGACGACAGCCATGCAACACCTGTGACACTAAATGACATACAAAAGTTGGTAAGGTTTTGCGCGTTGTTTCGATTTAAACCACATGCTCCACCGCTTGTGCAGGTTCCCGTCAATTCCTTTGAGTTTTAATCTTGCGATCGTAATCCCCAGGCGGAGTGTTTAACGCCTTAGCTACGCCTCTGAAATATATTTCAATGACAAACACTCATGGTTGAGGGCGTAGACTACAGGGGTATCTAATCCCTTTTGATCCCTACGCTTTCGTGCCTCAGTGTCAGCTATAGTCCAGATTATTGTTTTCACTTTTGGAGTTCTTTTGAATATTATCGTATTTTATCACTACTTTCGAAGTTCCATAATCTTTTACTATGCTCTAGTGTATCAGTTTAGTAAGTTTTTACAAACATAAAATTTTAATTTTTTTTACTACTTAATGCACAACCTACGCACCCTTTACGCCCAGTTAATTCGAATAATACTTGCTCCTCCCGTTTTACCGCGGCTGCTGGCACGAAATTAGCCGGAGCTTTGATTGTAAAATTTGATCTTATGTGTTCTGGACTTTACAAAGTGATTTACAACCTAATATAGTTTTCTTCTCACATGTGGCCTGGCTAGGTCAAGCTTTCGCTCATTGCCTAAGATTCCTCACTGCTGCCTCTTAGAGAGTCTGGACCTTATTTCTGTTCCAGTGTGACTGATCATCCTCAAAGACCAATTAAGGATCGTGGGCTTGGTATGTCTTTAGAACTACCAACTACCTAATCCTACGTAAACTTTTCCTAAGTCAATCATTAATTTTCGAAGGAATTTGCCATAATTTAGGATAAATTTTTACGCATTACTCACCCGTACGCTATATTTTTTATATTTCACTAAAAATATTAAACTTGCATGTGTTAGGCCGACCACTAGCATTCATTCGGAGCCAGGATCAAACTCTTTTAAGATATTATTATATTTTCTTATTTTGCTATCCCAAAAATTAACTATAATAATAAAAACTGCTTCAGTGCAATAAAACTGTAGCTGTACCTATTTCATAGATATGTATATTAACTAGTTTATTTTTGTTTATCATAATGCGATTCTTTACACAAAATTCTTTGTATTTCTTTTGCTTACTACATAAAAAAGAGTTGTTACAAATTTTAGTTTTATACGAAAATTGTTTTGAATATTTACTTTTATTTAGCATTCAACAAATCTTATCAAGATGGACAGACTTGAACTGCCATTCCCTTGCACCCAAAGCAAGTACGTTACCGTTACGCTACATCTTGATTATGCTTAAAAATCTTTCTGGATAGGATTTGAACCTATAACCTTGTAGTTAACAGCTACCTGCTCTAACCATTGAAGCTACCAGAAAAGAATTGTGGCGAAAAAAGGGATTTGAACCCTCATGATGACTTTGGCAAAGTCACGCTTTGCCTATTAAGCTATTTTCGCTTTTAATATTCTGTAAGAAACTTTAGGAGAACAGTTCCTAAAACAAATATTAATAAAGAATTACTGTCTTTAGACATTTTATTTGTGTTAACATGCATAACAGAATCTCATAGAAGGTGTCTCACACCATTGCTAATATGATACAAGAATATTACATATATTATTGATAAAAATCCTGGTAAAATTCAATCTAAAACAAGGCAATTGGAAGCAAAATTAATCAATATAGAACTGTGGGGTACAAAAATAAAGAAATTTAGTAAAAATGTGGGGCTGATTATCAAGTTAAACATAATGGCACCTGAAATTCTATGCCATATGGAAGACACCGAAGATTTTTGTGCATTATATACGGTTAAATGAGGTGAAATGGGCCTATTTATATTATACATTTTATAGTTTACGTTTTCTAGGGATTTTACAACCGTTGTGAGGACACGATGTGATATCTGTAACTGAAAGAAATTTTAGTTTCGACTGTTTAAAAATCTTAAAGGCATTTTTTTTATTTTTTCCTCAACCTTTTATTCGGACATGTAGAAAGGAGTAATTTAATTCTTTAGTTTTTTCTTCTAAAAATTTAGTTACTTCTAAGATAGACAAGGATAAACTTTTTTTTACACCTTTAGATCTTGACTTCCCAGCGGTCGTCCATGTTTGTATTTGTCCAAGGCTGTTTGTTAAAAGAAAATGAATATTATTTGAGCTAAAAGACAAAAATAGTATTCCAGTATATTTTTTATTTTGCATTGTGTTATTGGAGACTAGAGTCAGATTCGAACTGACCTAATAAAGATTTGCAATCTTTTGCATAGCCACTATGCTACCTAGTCTTACTTTTAGTTAAATTCGAATAAAGGTTTTTACCTAGAGTACCTTTCTCAAAAAACTGCATTTAGGTTACTTATTTACTCAGAAGCAAACTTTGTACTGTTTTTTGTTATAAAAGAATGATTATCACTGCACTACAATTCGGAAAAGTTTAGAGGCAATAAACTACACCTAAACTTTGTTATAAAAACACAGTAATCATTTGGAAGTGCTCGGTGTGCAAGTTTACCACGAAATTTACCTTTGAATTTGATTAGATTTAACTAAGATTTGAACTTTTAGGGAAAGAAAATTTCGTAAATACAGGGCTAGTTCGGGAGCTTTTTCTTCAGGAAAATTGGCTATTTCAAATAATAGCTGGCCGGGTCTAACATGGAAACAATAATCAATTATGGCTCCTTTCCCTTTTCCCATTCGAGTTTCCGGACTAAATCTAGTTACAGCCTTGTTTGGTAACATATAAAATCAGAGTTTAAATTTTCCTAACACTGATTTTTTTTCGATAGATTTCAATTCTTTATTAAGAATTTTTCTTAAATTATCCACTTGGCTAGTATTTAATCTACCATAACTTAAAGATCTTAAACCAAATTGTCCCCTTTTTAGATTATGACTTATTTGATTTATACTTTTCCTAATTTGTCTATGTTGTCGAGTAGGGTTAGTTTTTGTATTGAAACGTTTCATATTAAATTATTTTGTAAGCCATTCAAATTTGTAAGTTACATATCCCTTGTTTTGTATATAAGGGGCTTTCATAAAATTCTACATAAGTTTCTACTTTCTGCAAAGAAATTGCCCCTATTCTATGAACTAGGCTATTTGCCATCCTACTCCTGTTTCCACCAAAACGACCTGCGTATCTTATTTTCAATCCAGTAAATTTTAAATTTTTGTTTCCGGAAACAGCTTTTAATACAATCTGGTGACTCCGCTTTTCAGCAAACAAGCGATCGATAATATTCGTAATTTTGCGGAAAGCCGTTCCTTTTTTTAAAGAAATTTTTATAAACTCACAAAGAAGTCTACCATTTTGATATCAAAACGTAGCATTATAACTTCTTATTCTAGCATCTAAACTGAAAATGCGTGCTGTTTTTTTTGATACGCTGTAAGTATCTATGATAGTTTTAGGAAACATTGGTACGTACTGTAAATCATATTTTCAATGATTATCTTCTATTTTTAATTTAGATTCTCCTTGTACTAGATTCTTTGATTCAAAGTATTGGTTTAAAAAATTCGAAGTGTTCTTTATTTCTTTGTACAAACGCTTTATATTTTTGAAACTTTTTCCGTAGCTTTGATTTTCACCACGCCAAATATCGTTTAAACCTATTCGGAACCCTCTTGGATTTACTTTTTGACCCATAATAATGTATTGTTTATATACAAATATTTAGATTGAAATTGGGATGATATTCAATCTAAATATTTATATAAAGAAAAACACGTTTTGTAGGACTCGAACCTACACTAATCAACTTAGAAGGTTGATGTTTTATCCAATTAAACTAAAAACGTTTGAAATTATAAGAAGAGATGGCTGAGTGGCTAAAGGCGATAGACTGTAAATCTATTGATTAAAATCATCGCAGGTTCAAATCCTGCTCTCTTTAAAAGATGTATAGCTAAATGGTACAGCAACAGACTTTTAATCTGCTTATTTTGGGTTCAAATCCCAATACATCTAAAAGTATTCTATGAAACTTCCTTTGCAACTGCACTTAGTTGAATTGAAATTTCGACTAGGTTATTTCTTGCTTAGTTTTGCTATTTGTTTCTTTGTTATTTTAAATTATAGCGAATCTATACTTTTTCTAGAAACTTACGTATTTGCTTACTTAATGAAAAAAAGATTTATAGCAACACATATTACTGAATTATTCTTAACTGCAATTTACATAAGCTTTAATTTTTCTTCCATTGCTATTTTCCCTTACGTATACTACCATTGTCAAAGTTTTTTTGCCACTGGTTGATACAAAGCCCAAGCGTGACTTTTTTCTAGTGTAACAACTTTTGTTTTCATAATATTTTTTTTAAGCTTACAATTTTGCTATTTTTTTTTACTACTTTATGCCTTTTCCTTTTTTAGTACTTGAGAAATAGCGTCAACTTACGCATTGCAAATTCAACTAGAAGTACGGATTGTTACGTATACATATTGAACTTTACAAACGGCATGTTTTTTATCAAATATAGTTTGTATTACTTTTTTTTATCTCTTATATTTTTATTTGAAAGATAATATGATTACACTGCACAAATTTCTTAGATCTTATAGAAAACACTTTTTAATTTCTATTTGTTTGTTTACTTCAATTTTTATCCCTCCGGAAGCCTTTTTACAGTTTATATTTATAAGTACTACAACATTGATAAATGAGTTACTTTTTTTTGTTACGTGCATTTTTTTTGCGAAGAATAATGTCTAAAAGTGGATTTGAACCACTGACCCAAAGATTTTCAATCTTTTGCTCTAACCACTGAGCTATTTAGACTTTGCTAAGTTTAGTACCGTACTTTGATCTTCCATTTTTTCTATTGGTTACAGATTGTAAATCATAAGTTCCACGCACTATATGATATCGAACTCCAGGTAAATCTTTTACGCGGCCTCCACGAATAAGAACAACCGAATGTTCTTGCAAATTGTGGCCTTCGCCACCGATATAACCTATGACATACCTTCCAGTAGTAAGTCGTATCTTTGCAACTTTTCTTTCCGCAGAATTTGGTTTTTTAGGGCTAGTGGTATAAACTTTTGTGCAGACCCCCTTTTTATGAGGTGCTCTATTTAATGCAGGTGTTTTTAACTTAGGTACTTTTTTAATGCGTGCAGTTTTAATTTTTTGATTAAGAGTGGACATATAATTGTTTAAAAATTTATTAAGTAATAAGGGACTTGAACCCCTAACAATTCCGGTGTAAACGAAATGCTCTACCATTGAGCTAATTACTTATACGTTTGGAAAGATTTGAACTTTCAGCTTCTAGATTCGTAATCTAACGCTCTATCCTATTGAGCTACAAACGCTTCATTGGATATTATAGTTTAATTGGGAGAGCTTTGTTTATATACAAATATTTAGATTGAAATTGGAGTGATAATCAATCTAAATATTTTTGTGTAAATGAGCGCTCTCGACTTTCACAAAAGGTTGTATTCTCTGTGACACACGGGATGTTTTAAACCAAGCTTATCACAAGTGGTTGTTGTATCAATAGAAAATATTAGTGACATCATGAGTGCACATTGCGCCAAAGAGCAGATGCATACATACAACTGTAGTGACACAAGTGCAACAATACACATGTATACAGCTATAACAACACACATGTACCATGTATATAACACAACACATATGTATAATTATAGTGACACAAGTGTAACAACACACATGTATTAGGTATATAACACAACACACATGTATAACTATAGTAACCATCCTTTCGGATGGTTGGGAGAGCTTTGTTTATATACAAATATTTAGATTGATATTGGAGTGATAATCAATCTAAATWTTTGTATATAAACAATTGTTAAATTGCGCTTTAGACCAAACTCTTAATCGTATTAACAACTAACAAAATTGTGGATCTGAAAATAGAGGGGGGTATAGTTTAATAGGTATAATGTATGCTTTGCAAGCATAAGGTTATCGGTTCAAGTCCGATTATCTCCAAGTCGACAAATCTTTCATGCGTTCTAGAATATTAGAGTATAAGAAAAACATAATCAATTATGATATTTTGACTCAGTTTACTCTAAAAAGATTTCAACACACACCAAGCTTAGTAGCTAGTCAAATCCAAATAAGAGATACCTCATTAAAAGATGTAAAAAAAATTTGTTTATACATTACTGCAATACAGTTGATAGGTAACAAACACGCTGCATGCTTAATAAATTCAAATTCTATTGATATAAGGCTAAAATTAACCGGTAAGAATAACTATTTTTTGTTAGAAAACCTTTTACTATTAACTTACAATAATAAAGTCAAAAAAATATTAGGAAATCAAATTAGTAATCCTGTGGAGGTTATAGTTGTCCACTGCAGAGATATATCAGCGGTTATTGAGTCTTTTTCTCTGTATTCGAATTTTTTAAAGTTATTAGAAAAGATCTCAAGTAAAGATTTAAATATTAGTATTTCTTATCAATTTAGTTTTAATAACGTCGAAAAATTAAAGAATTACCTTTTAAGATCTCTAGGTTATCCCTTTTTAATGACGGTATAGTTCAGTTGGTCAGAACGACGGAATCATAATCCGTAAGTCGTGGGTTCAAGTCCCTCTGCCGTTAAGCTCTTATCGTCTAATGGTTAGGACAGTGCTTTTTCAGGGCATCGGCGTGAGTTCAACTCTCACTAAGAGTAATTTTTTTAATACAATATTCTTGTAAAAATACGTGATTCCATAAGAACTCAATTGTAAAAAGAATATTGCTAGACCTACTGAATCTATTTTGGGATCCCTAGTTTGTTAAAACAAATGACATTAAGAATAAATATTTTTATAAATATTAAATAATTCTTTTCAAACTAAAGATTTAGTGCCTAAGTCTTTAAATAATTGAATTTTTCGTTGAATATACTCTACTAATCATAAGGATATTGGTACGTTATATCTAATTTTTGGAGCTTTTTCCGGAATATTAGGTGCTTGTGCTTCTATACTAATTCGAATGGAACTAGCGCAACCGGGTAATCAACTATTACTAGGTAATCATCAAGTGTATAATGTTTTGGTTACGGAGCATGCTTTTTTGATGATTTTTTTTATGGTTATGCCAGTACTAATAGGAGGTTTTGGCAACTGATTTGTACCTATTATGATAGGAGCGCCTGATATGGCATTTCCAAGATTGAATAATATCAGCTTCTGATTATTACCTCCGTCATTATGTCTTCTCTTAGGATCTGCTATGGTAGAGGTTGGAGCGGGAACAGGTTGAACTTTGTATCCTCCCTTAAGTTCTGTTCAAAGTCACTCTGGAGGAGCTGTAGATCTCGCTATCTTTAGTTTACATTTATCAGGAGCGTCTTCTATTTTAGGTGCTATTAATTTCATTACAACTATATTCAATATGCGTAACCCTGGACAAAACATGTACCGTATACCTCTATTTGTTTGATCCATCCTAATTACTGCTTTTTTATTACTGCTTGCGGTTCCCGTCTTAGCAGGTGCCATAACAATGGGGCGAATATTTAGATTAAAATTTTAAAAAACTATAATGCAGAAAATTATACAAAGAAATGTCACGTGCCTCCTCCGATTAGGTTGAGTCATAAGAGCTGCTGTCAATTTCTCTATGATGTGTATGGCTAGGATAACAAACTTGATACTAAATGATATGATGATCAATCGCCATCTATTTGCAAAGAAGCAGATAAACTCAACTTGAAATTGGATTACCGCATTATGTTCTTCCGATTTTTCTGCCAAAGAGTTATACTCCCAAAGAAGGAAGTCAAATTTAGCAAGAGCACTAACCACATCGGTACAATACGTACCAAGAAAATTTAATCAAAAATATGATATGCAATCTGTTAAACCGATTCAAACTGCCGGTAAGAGAAGCCTCTCAACGGATTGTAGAAGCGGGAACAGAGTATGAAGTTCGTCATTACTAATCGCGACTTCAGAAGGATCCCAATTATGAATATCTCGGAATGAAGCTGAAAAACTGTTTCAAGGGATAAGTTTAAAACTAGAAAAATCTTCCGATAAAGTTAAAAACAAGATATCGAAAGAACAATTTATACAAACTATATTAGACTACGAAATTTATAAAAAAAACTGTGGTCTTAACTACTATAGCCTTCCTAGAGTGTATCATTTCTTATCAAACCCTCATTTTTTGTTGTATTCCTACAGTTTAATAATTAACAGAAAGGTTAGTTACGGAATAGACGGTGTTCCCGTTAGTAACGTAACCATGTCTGGTATTATAAACCTGGCTGAAGACGTAAGAAATCATTCTTATACTCCAAAACCCTCTCGAAAGCTTCAAATACCCAAACCAAATGGAGAAATGAGACCATTGGGTATAGCTTCTTCAAGAGATAAAATACTGCAACAAGCAATATATCTACTCTTAGAACCTTTTTTTGAACCAAAATTTGAACCCTCATCGCATGGTTTTAGAAAAGGAAAAAGTACGCATACTTGTCTTCAAGAAATGTCTCTAAAATGAAAGAACGTTACATGATTAATTGAATTTGATATTCAAAAAATGTTCGATAAAATTAATCACCTAATTCTCCAACGTATTTTAAAAACATATGTGAAAGAAAAAAGCGTGCTAGACCTTATAAATAAAATGACAAAAGTAGGCTATATAAATCTTCAAAACCTTAGTGATAGCAAACTTGAAGCGAAACAAGGCACTCCGCAAGGATCCATTATCAGTCCTTTATTTGCAAATATTTACTTAAATATGTTTGATAAATGGATTGACAAAGAACTAATACCCATGTTTAGCCAAGCCCACAGTGGAAGCCTTAATCCGAATTATCAGAAGTCGCAAAAATGGTCTGGCAACAACTGAGAAAAGATTATGCATTGTATTAAGAAAGAAACGCCAAAAGTGAACGCTAAAGTTATACGTCAATACATACAAAAAATACGAACTCTACAAACTGCCAGGAAAGGAATTCCTTACTTTAAATATGAGGAAGCATACAGCAGACTCTATTATGTAAGATACGCTGACGATTTCGTATTGGGATATATGGGACCAAAAAAAGACACCTTGAAGATTATACAATTAATAAGTTTTTATTTGAAATCTGTACTAGAACTAGAGGTAAATGCTGAAAAAACAAATACTAAACATCATAAAGATGGTATAATATTTTTGGGCTATTTAGTCCTAGGCAATTATGCTCGAAATGTTATGAGTAACACAGATATACAAAGACGCTCTAGCAACGCACTAACATTTAAGATACCCTTACAAAAATTACTTAAACGTTTTAAAGAAAGAGGTTTCATACAAGTTGCCAAAAAAGGCAACAATGTAAAGTACGTAGCTAGAAGACTAGACAAATGATTATTCCTTTCAGCAGATACCGAAATTATTAGAAGATACAAAGCTGTAATGACCGGTCTAAAAAACTACTACTGTGGCTCTAATTATCAATCTACATTATATGAACTTTTTGCACTTTTAAAAAGATCAGCAGCGCTAACTTTAGCAAGCAAATATAAATTTCAATCTGCAAAAAAGTCATTTGACAAGTGAGGGAAAGATTTAACTTTTAAATCTACCACTAAAGAGGGTAAAGAATCTGTATTATCACTGAAAATACCTTTGAGCTTAGGTAAAGGAAGATTTAATACAAAAATATACTCACTGGAGAAAGTTTTAGACATAAACCCGCAGGGTAATGCGCCACCAAAAACTTTAAATGTTATCGTTTCTGCGAATGAATTAGACTGTGTGATACCAAGCTGTTCAAATAAAGCAGCTCACTGGCACCATATAAAACATCGTAGAAAAATAATCAGTGAAAAAGCTAGGGTTAAGTCTAACTTAGACTTAATAGCTAGACAAATCCCAGTTTGTAAACTACACCATTTAGAAATTCACCGTGGTAAATATAACGGTCCATCACTAACTTGCTTACCTGGTTATGACGTTGGAAATATTAAAACTTATAAAAAAGTATAAACCAAACTAATTTTAAACCTTTCATAATGGAGCGCGTAGTGCCGGGAAACTCGCTCGCTACGTGCGGACTAGCGCCCGTTCAGCTTCGCTGGGCGGATCGAACTAGTATTTACTAACTGATCGAAATTTCAATACCACTTTCTTTGATCCTTCTGGAGGGGGAGATCCTGTACTATACCAACATTTATTCTGATTTTTTGGACATCCAGAAGTTTATATTTGTGCGCCGTTTAATTTTGTTAAATAAGATGGTTTATTATTTTAAATTACTTATCTCGAAATCTTTAAACTGAATAGTTAATAAAGATAGACTTAATTATTCTTTTTGTCTTAAAACACTTTCCCTTAATAAAGTTGGAAACAATTTTATTAAAAGCGGGAATGAAAGTCTCTTGCAGGAACCTGAATTTCCTAAAAACAGTAGGCTAGTTATGCTCATCATGAATAAGATAATAAAGTTGATACATATCGACGGTTCCACACTGAACTTTATACATAACATTTCAGGTAACAGTATTTATGTAATATGAGTCGGTACCAGAATGTTTACCTTCCCTTGAATAATTATTACACGTCAGAGCCATCAGCTCTTAAATGATATGCAACGTTCTAAAATGAGCTTGATCGAGAAACAAAAGAACTCGGGATACCCTACCAATCGAAAGATTCATGGGTACGGAACTCTCGTAGTAGGTGGTAGAAGAATTCAATCTTCTTCAAATTACCAAAGGGGAGTAGAACTTAGATTCTTAAGTGAAAAACCCTGCATTAGCTCGCAAGAGTGCGCTAGGTTAGTAGATTTGAGAAAAGTTAATTCTGAAAATAAATTTCAAGTTAATAAGAATACTATTCATATTATATCTGATATGAATGTCCTTATTTTAGCATATGAACTCATAAAAAGTAATCCCGGAAACATGACACCTGGTGTGGATGGTTCCACCTTAGATGGGTTAGATAAGATGTGACTGCAAAATATTAGTACCAAAATAAAGCAAGGTAAATTTTTATTCAACCCTGGGCGTAAGGAGTACATTTCTAAGCCCAGTTCAGCGGATAAAAGACCATTAGGTATTGCTAGCCCAAAAGAAAAAATTGTTCAAAAAGCTATTTTGCTCGTACTAGAATCGATTTTTGAACCAAGCTTCTTGAGAAATTCTCACGGGTTTCGGCCTAACCGGGGCAACCATACCGCTTTAAAGATGGTAAAAAGTGAATTTCACGGAGTTCCTTGAATTATAGAAGGAGATATTTCGAAGTGCTTTGATGAAATTGATCACTCTATTTTATTGGGGCTTCTAAGCAAGAGGATATCTTGTGATAAGACTTTAACTTTAATTAAAAGAGGGTTGAAGGTTGGGTTTATAGATTTAGGAATATTCACAAGAACTAAATTGGGCACCCCTCAAGGAAGCATTTTGAGTCCTATCCTATGTAATATCTATTTACATGAGCTAGATTTGTTTCTACTTCAACTTAAAATTAAATTCGATACAGGGACTAGTAGAGCGAAGAATCCGCAGTTCAGAAAACTACAGTATAAACTATCCAACCTTAAATTGCCTCTCGAGAAAAAGCTTGTCAGAAGAGACCTTTGAAAAGTGCATAGTCTGAACCCCCTAGATCCTAACTTTTGCAGAATTCACTTTGTTCGATATGCGGATGATTTTATTGTGGGAGTTACAAGCTCCCATGAAGTTGCTTTAAAAGTTAAGAATATGATTAGGGAATTCCTTTGTAATCATTTGAAATTAAATTTGAATGAGCTGAAGACACAAATTACTCATATTAGAGAAAAGGATATATTTTTTCTAGGTACCCTTATCAAGGGTAACTGAAAGAAAGAGAAACCTATTCGATTGATCAACTTTCCTTCCAGAGAAACGTCCATCAAGACAAGAGTTACTCCGCGTTTAAGTTTGCATGCCCCTATTAAAAAACTCTTTGATAAAGCTACTGCTGAAGGATTTTTCCGAAGAGATGGGATTAACTATAAACCTACTTTTGTAGGTAAATTGATTAATACAGACCATGCAGACATTTTAGCTTTTTATAATTCAATAGTAAGAGGAGTACTGAATTACTACTCATTTGTGGACAACCACAAAAGTTTAGGATCATGAGTCCATTATATGAAATTCTCCTGTGCTAAAACTCTAGCGTTAAAGTACAAGTTACGTTTCACATCAAAGATTTTTAAGAAATTCGGCTCTAAATTGGCGTGCCCAAATACAAAAAAAAGCCTGTTTTTACCAACAAGCTTTAAGAGGACGCAGGCCTTCCAAATTAATAGCCCTATTCCTTTTGAGAAAAAAGTACTCTCTTGATCTAAAAAAATTACTAAATCTAATCTAAACAAAGTTTGTTTAATATGTGGTAGTTCTCTATTGGTAGAGATGCATTATATACGTAGTATAGCTGATATTAGAATAAGACTTCGTAGCAATAAAGCAGACTTTTTCTCTCTGCAAATGGCTGGGATAAGCAGGAAGCAGGTTCCTCTTTGTCGAGAACATCACTTGAAGCTACACAATAAAACACTTTCACCAGAAGAAACGTTATTATTTCAGAAAAATATTAAGGAAATTTAGATGTATTTCTTTCAATTTTAACTTTATTTACAATTTAAGTTCGGCGAGCCGTATGATAAGAAATTATCACGTACGGTTCTGAGGGCAGTTATTGACGCTAAAACAACCTCGTTGTCAAGTTTCTATTTCTGACCCCTACTAATATTGCCAGGATTCGGAATTGTAAGTCATATTGTCTCTACATTTTCTAGAAAACCTGTTTTTGGTTACATAGGCATGATTTATGCTATGCTTTCCATCGGAATTTTGGGTTTCATCGTTTGAGCGCATCACATGTATACAGTTGGACTAGATGTGGATACTAGAGCATATTTTACTGCAGCCACAATGATAATTGCTGTCCCAACCGGAATTAAAGTTTTTGTGCGCCGTTTCGTCGATGTTGGAAGTGATCATTTAGTGATTATAGACGGCTGGAACATCTATTTGTCAACTTGCTTAGGTAATATCGAAAGGATATTGCAGAACACAGCATGCAAGTAAAGCGAAGTTAACCTCTAAACATTTATGAATAAATTTCGCAAGACAATTTTCTCACGGTTAGGGTTAAGTGATCCTAAGTGATTCTATTATTGCCCTCGCTTGATGGGGAATACCTTGAATATCATGGGGTATTTAAATCTACTTCCGATTATCTGAAAACTGATTAGAAGACCAGCTAGATTTACAAAGATTAAAATAATTAATTTAAACGTAGACAATTCGCAACCTAAAAGAAATAATAATTCCAACGTCGGAAATACGGGATCACCTAAGTGCCGACAGGCATATGGTGACAGAGTGGACGTAGTACGAAGAATCAAAAACTTCGAAAGGTCAACAGTTAAATCATTCTTAAACAGAAAACTTTACAGTACAGGAAGTACAATTAATGTAGAGCGCAAGTTTGAGAGTTTTGTTAAAAGAGCAATGGAATTTCCAAAAGAAACTATTGACAGGGATCTATACCGCATTTTATGTGATGTAAATTTTCTAAATATTGCATATAACAATATCAAGAGCAAACCTGGCAATATGACTTCGGGAATAACTACTGAAACGCTCGATGGTATATCATACGACATATTGAAAGATATTTCCAATAGTTTACTGAAAGAATCTTTTCATTTTAAACCGGGTAGGAGAATTCGAATTCCCAAACCCTCCGGAGGTGAAAGATCTTTAACAATAGCATCTCCTCGAGATAAAATTGTACAGGAAGCTATACGAATTATTTTAAATGCGGTTTTTGAACCTACTTTTTTGAAGTCTTCCCATGGTTTTAGACCTAAAAAAAGTCGCAGCACCGCTTTGGAAAAGATAAAACTTGAGTTTAAGCCAGTAACTTGAGTTATAGAAGGAGATATTACTAAGTGCTTTGACAACATTGATCATAACTTGTTGATGAAATTAATAGAATCCAAGATTTCAGATAGACAGTTTACAAAACTTATATCAAAAAGTTTTAAAGCAGGGTACTTCGAGACCAAAGTTATTTCTCATAACATTGTCGGAACTCCTCAAGGATCTATTATAAGTCCTATTTTATGCAATATCTTTATGCATCAATTAGATGTATTTGTAGAAAATCTCAAAAACGAATTTGACAAAGTCGTTAGAGCAAAAAATCTTAGTTCATATGAGAACTCTAGATATAAAATTAAGTGTGCTAAACGATCAGGAGACATGATAAAACTTAAGAAAATTTATAAGATATCTCAACGAAGTCCGGTTATGGATTTTAATGACTCCTCTTATAAAAGACTTAGATATATCAGATATGCTGATGACTGAATAATTGGGATTAGGGGTAGTTTTATCGAAACGAGACAAGTTCTAGAAAAGGTCAGATCTTTTTTGAGTAACGTTATGCGCCTCGATATTAACGACTCTAAGACTAAAATTACTAACCTTAATAAAGATAAAGTTGTATTTTTAGGAACCAACATATTTTGGTCTAAACATGTAAAATATTCTGCAAAAAGTAGTCCGTCCAAACAAAGGCAAAACCTTCAGCTTCAATTTCACGTTAGTACTGACCTAATTAGAAGTAAACTTGCAAGTATCAGCATGTTATCGGGCAATGTACCCAAGCCTAGATTTTTATGATTATCCTTAAATCACGATCAGATTATACACCTTTACAACTCAGTACTAAGGGGCTTCTTAAATTACTACTCTTTTGTAGGCAACTATAGCCAATTCGTGTCCTGAATAAGGTGAGTGATATATTCATCTGTAGCCAAACTATTGGCAAGGAAATTCAATCTGTCAGTTACGAAAGTTTTTAAAAAGTTTGGTCCAAATCTAAGTTCAGGCAAATTTGCTCTATACGATCCTAAATTTATCGCCAACGAACCCAGGTTTAAAACCGATGTATCGCCCGTAATTCCAAATTTATATGCTAAATTTAAATCTACGGCAACGCTATATGAACTTGTATGCGCTAAATGTGGATCGGACCATAGAGTGGAAATGCACTATATTAGAAAAATGCAGAATCTTAACCCCAAAATTTCCGAAGTGGATCGTCTAATGGTTCGGGCTAATAGAAAACAAATTCCACTTTGCAGGGAATGTCATATGAAGTATCATCGCAACAAAACATAAATTTAATGGAGAGCCGTATGATGGGAAACTATCACGTACGGTTCGGGAAAGGGACCTATATTGCCTTCGGGGGTATGGGTTCTAGTTCATAGCTGAATAGCTACTATGTGAGAAGGATCTATTTTCTTAAAAACGCCTATGTTATTTGCAATTGGATTTATCTTTTTATTTACCATAGGTGGATTGACTGGTATTATCCTCGCAAACTCTGGATTGGATATTTCTCTGCATGACACATATTATGTTGTTGCACATTTTCACTACGGTGCGCCGTCTAATTGCGTTTATCGTCGCTTACTTCAGTGAGCATGTACCATCACTCTTTGATTGTATAATTAAATGTTATACAACTTATACATTAAAACAATCAACTTACTTATTTCTGGCCAACAGAAAAAGGACTATAGCATGTTGATAAAGAAGTTTTTAAATAGTAAACTTCGAGTTATACTACCCATGGTTAGGTTAACGAACTCCTTATACAATCAGCCAGGCGGATATGAAGTTCCGGTCATTAAAAATAATGAAGTATTGCACGGTGAAAGCCTTTACGTAGTTAGGCTTTCACATGAGTGGTCTAATACCCAAAATTTAGGTAAAATTTTCGAAGCTGAGGAGGACCTAAAGGTAGTTGTTAACGGTAAATGTAAGAATTCGGGAAATCCTGAAAGTCGAAAGGCTGGGGGATTCGGAGGGACCGTAATACGAGGTATAAGCAGTTTAGCTTGTACTAGGAAGGGTCCTAGTTCAGAAGCTACTCTAGGTTCCAAGCTTTTGGGTTATGAATCTATAGAAGTAGGCTTGAATAATATTGACAAACAAGTCTTAGAATATATTAAAACTGGCAAAAGAGTTGAAGGGTTAAGCCGTTTACTACGAAATCCAAGGTTTCTTATTGCAAGTTATTCAAAAATCAAGTCCAATAAAGGAGCTCTTACTCCCGGACTGAATAATGAAACATTGGATGGTATAAAATTGGAATGATTTGAAAAAGCTGCTGAAAGCATAGTTAATGGGTCTTATAACTTTGAACCAGTTAGGCGCAAGTTTATACCTAAACCTAAAGGTGGAGAAAGACCTCTTGGTATACCTAATCCCAGAGATAAAATCATTCAAGAAGCTATGAGGCAACTTTTGGAGTTAGTGTACGAAAGAATTTTTGTGGACTCATCTCATGGGTTCAGACCTAACAAAAGTTGTCACAGTGCCTTAAATCAGATAAAAATGACGATGGGCTATTCCTCTTGATTCATCGAAGGAGATATATCAAAATATTTTGATGCTGTAGATCATACCTATTTAGTTTCTAAACTAACGAAAGTTATTAAAGACCAGGCGTTCATTGATTTAATATATAAAGTTTTGAAAGCAGGGTACGGCTTTTCTAAATGAAAAGTTGTAAGCACTAATATAGGATTTCCACAAGGTGGAGTTATTAGTCCGATATTAGCCAATATTTACTTGCATGATTTTGACTTAAAAATGTTGGAAATGGCAGAAAACTTTAACAAAGGTATCCGCCGGAAAGCGAATCCTGAATATACTAAGATGGTTAGAGATGGGAAAGTAGATAAAAGAAATTTCATTTATCCTTCCGTGGGAAATGATTCTAATTTTAAAAGAATGAAATATGTAAGGTATGCTGATGATTTCCTTATCGGAGTCATTGGTTCTAAAGCAGACTGCGAAGGAATTAGAACTAGAATAGAGGATGTTCTCAAAAAAGAATTCTTACTTAAACTTAATATTGAGAAAACCAAAATCACAAATGCCAAACAAGATTGCGCCTTTTTCTTAGGGCACAATATTCATATATCAGTTCCTTTCAAAGATAAAACACAGTATCTTCCAAAAAGAGGAAACAAGCCTGTGAGAATTACAAGTCGACCCTTATTGGATGCTCCTATTGATAAGATAGTGTCTAAACTTGGTTCTGTAGGGTATTGCAAAACTGATGGAACTCCTACGAGATTTGGAAAACTTCTACATGAACCGCTGGCGGAAATAATTCATAGGTATAAAACGTTACAAAATGGATTATTAAATTATTATTCCATGGCTAATAACTATGGCCGTTTATCTGCAAGAATACATTGAACTTTAAAATATTCCTGTGCTCTAACTATAGCTTCAAAAATGAAACTAGGTACTCTTAAAAAAGTATTTAAGCATTATGGAGCCAATCTTGAAGTCAAGAATGAGAAAGGGGAGATTATCCAGTGCTTCCCCAAAATTTCGTATTCTAGACCTAAAGATCCTATCAAAACTAAAATGTTTGATCCCATTTATTATATATAGATCTTCGACTTATTTCAAAAGAAGTTTGGCAACTTTTGAGCAAGCTTGTATGCTATGTGGGAAGTTTGATACTATTGAAATATACCACATTAATAAGCTGAAAAATAACTTTTCTAAAGATTGATTACTTTCTCGAATGATAAAAATGAACAGGAAACAAATACCCGTTTGTCGAAATTGCTATGAACTTATTCACAAGGGTAAGTACGATGGTTATAAAATTATTTAAGTGACTCTTTTAAAGTGAAAGCCATATGCACTGAAAAGTGCACGTATGGTTTGGAGAGAGGATTCTGATACTTGAAAAGATTAGTCTCCTACTCTACTTCTTTCGATGGGTGCCGTTTTCGCTATATTTGCTGGTTTTTACTATTGATTTGAAAAAATTTCCGGATTTCAGTACTCTGAAATTCTAGGTCAAATTCATTTTTGAGGTACTTTTATAGGAGTAAATCTTACCTTTTTCCCTATGCATTTCTTAGGGCTAGCAGGTATGCCCAGACGTATTCCGGATTATCCAGATTCATATGCAGGATGAAATGCTATAGCTTCCTATGGATCGTACGTTGCCTTGTTTAGTACACTGTTCTTTTTTTACTTAGTTTTTAATACATTGGTAACAGCACGAAAAGAACCCGCTAGAAAGAATCCCTGAAATTTCGAAGATTCTAAAATAGGTTCAACCACGTTAGAATGAGAGATTTCATCACCACCAGCGTACCACACGTTCAATGAAATTCCAGTAGTACGTGAAACGGAAACATCACTAAAAATAAATTAATATATGATTAACAAATACAACACAATATCATTTTTAGGGTTAGCTTTGCTAGCCCAACTGTTTTACAGTAAAACATTTTTTGGAGACGCCGCAGAAGACTGACAATTGGGATTTCAAGATCCAGCAACTCCTATAATGGAAGGAATTATAAATTTACATCATGATTTTATGTTCTTTATTTGTGCAATATCAATTTTTGTGTCTTGAATTTTAGGAAGAACTTTATGGCATTATCACTGAACAAAAAACAAATATCCTTCGGCCATGGTTCATGGAACAGCGATCGAAATTATATGGACTGTTACACCAAGTATCACTTTACTAGCAATAGCTGTTCCTTCTTTCGCTTTACTTTATTCTATGGATGAAATAATTGCGCCGGCGATAACTATTAAAACTGTGGGTCACCAGTGATACTGAAGTTATGAGTATTCAGATTATACAAATGATGATAACGAGACAATAATGTTTGAGAGCTATATGATACCAGAAGAAGATTTAGCTTTAGGCCAGTTACGTTTATTAGAAGTAGATAACCCTATGGTAATCCCAGTAAACACTCATGTACGTCTAATAATAACAGCTGCGGATGTTTTGCACAGCTGAGCTGTACCTTCATTGGGGATAAAATGTGACGCTGTTCCGGGTAGACTAAATCAGAGTTCTCTTTTTATAAAAAGAGAAGGCATTTTTTATGGTCAGTGCAGTGAAATTTGCGGAGTCAACCATGGGTTTATGCCTATTGTAGTAGAAGCTGTTTCATTGCCTAACTATATATCTTGAGTTGCAAACAAGCTTAGTGAATAAAATTAATCACTGACTTGGTCAATTATTATGCGTATATCTTTAATTCAATTACTTATTATAGGTTTAGTGACCTTTGTCTTATTTTGATTCAACCCTAAATATCTAATACAAATAATAAAACTAACAAAACGATTTAAAAAGCGCTCTTAACTTCGAGAGCGCTCAGAAAAAATTTATAATGAATAACACTACAAATTTAAGTTTTTTGAAAACAGCTAAGCAGCTGCAACGGCACCCTTTTCATTTAGTAGATCCAAGTCCATGACCAGTTACAGCGGCAATATCCGCTTTTTCATGTGCTTTAGGAGGAGTTATGTATATGCATGCTTACAACAATGGGGGTTATTTGTTACTAAGCGGTTTTGTACTGCTATTATTTACAATGTTTTCTTGATGACGTGATGTTACAAGAGAAGCAACCTTTTCCGGCCATCATACAGGGGCAGTGCAGAAAGGTTTACGTTACGGTGTAATACTTTTCATAGTGTCTGAAATATTATTTTTCTTCGCTTTTTTTTGAGCTTTTTTTCACAGTAGTTTAGCTCCGTCTATTGATATCGGCTCAATGTGACCCCCAAAAGGAATTGAAGTTTTCAGTCCTTGAGAAGTTCCTTTCTTAAACACCATAATATTATTATTATCC